TATATTTGACACGGGTTTGCCGTAATGCTGAAACTATGGCGAATGCATCCATCGTCATTAATGCATAAATAAAGATACCAATTAGTAGTGATTGAATTCCTTCTATGGTTCCACATGAGAAACCAGTACGAATATAACCTACATGTCCAATTGAACTATGAGCTAGAGGTCTTTTGACTTTCGTTTGGGCCATGGCGGCCAGTGCTCCTAAGATCATAGAAGCAATGCTGCAGAAAAAGAAGATTTGTTGCAATGTAGCTCCATAGGAACCATAAATAGAAACACGTAAAATATTAGCAGAAATAGAGATTTTAGGCGCAATAGAAAGGAATGCTGTAACCGGGGTGGGTGAACCCTCATAGATATCTGGTGCCCACATATATAGAGTCAAAAGGAATATGGAGTCCGAGGGGGAGGGGGTTTTCTTCGGGGCTCGAAAGATTGAATAGACCCACAAGTTTGAAATTCGCCACTGGGGAATTCACACGAAAGGGAACGAGGAATTCTCAACGAAAAAAGTGCTCTCTGAACCGAACGTGAAAGTTTTTTTCCATCAGACGGCTGTTCCTGTAACTCCACTCTCGACTTGGATTATATATCCAAAAAGGTCCGCTCTCGGCCATTCCACACGCTGCCTAGCCGAGGTGTGGTTATCTGAAGTGGATTCTCTCTTTTCTAGTAGATGCCGAACCTGCTGCCCCATTGACTAAGAAGAGGGGCGGGCGCAGCAGCTACATGGACCCCTTCCTTTCTGTTGTTGCCAGCGCTTTCCCGGGCCGAGCCGGAATTTTTGATTATATTCTAATGGGCAGGTAAAGCCCGCAGGCTGCTATCCCAATAGGCCAGCGGGCGGAACGAGGAGAGGCTCCGGCAATCATAGCACCGCGGTCGAAAAAGCGTGCTCCCTTCAGATAACACGCACCGTAGGCCATCCTCGGCCAAGAAAGAAAATCTCTCGATCTCCTAAAGCCTTTTCCTTCCCCCGCCGCATCTCCCTCCCTTCGCCGAGCCTTTCCGGGGCTCGTCGAGACCTTATCAGAACTTGGCGGGCATTCTTTCCAGCCCGGGGGATGGGTTTTGTTTGAACATAGGCTCAAACATGATTTGAAGGTCCTAGCTACGCCATGCGTTCAATACAAAATCTGGAAAGCTGCAGAGATGACAAAAAGAGGGCGCTTTCCTATGTTGCACTGAAAAAAGAAGGACCTAAGAGAAAACGCTCTTAGGTTTTTTCCTCCCGCGCCCGCCGCCGCCTGGCCCCCGTTAGAGGGGAAGGGGAAGATTAGCAAAGCGAAAAAAGACAGAGGGAGGGGGAGCAGCATCTTATTCTCTTCGCGAGAACTTCCGGATCGAAGAAGCATTCGGAACGGGCTCCGCGTTCATTTCGTTGGCGGAAACGATCCAATCCATTCGGGGCTTCGGCCAAAAACGAATTCGACTTGATTCATAGATAGAATCAATGATAAATAAACAAAAGATAGATGAACGAGATATCTTTTCTTTCTATAAAAAAAAGAGGAATAGAATAGACATCCCTTTCTTTAGATGTCTATCTATCCTTCCGATTTTATATCGTTATATCTGCTCTCTCAATTTTTTTTAAGAGAGAGCAGATAGATCCTATCCCCTATATCGAACACTAATTCCTATCTATTGATAGGAAGATCTTCGTCTAATAGCGGACTTTGCCTTTTTTTAGGAATTTATCATATCCAAGGCAGCTTACCACAAGAACCCCACCCCATACGACTAGTTGGGGGGGCTGTTCGCCTTTTGAATCAAACAAAGTAAGTTGTAGGTAGGGGCTTCATAGCTACTTTCATTCTAAAGGAAAGCGAAGAACCAATCTTTAGTCAATAGGAGCCCTACTTCCCGAGGTATTTCTTACTCGACTAAAAGGAGAGGTTGTGAACACAAACTCGACTGAAAGGAGAGGGACAAGGGCGGTCTTGCTTGGCGCGAAGGCTGCTGGTTGGGGGTACGGTACTAAAGGTCCTCGGACTTCCAGGCGGTTTTGATTTTGGGCAGCTGTTCACCGTTGGATCTCGCCAATACAGCCCCCTATGGTTTTTGTTACCGAGATATCTTTTTTTTTTCATTGTTCCCAGGGATTTTTTGGGTAATCTGCTCCCATGCTGCAAACAGTCAAATCAGAACTCAACCTTGTCGCTCTTCTTTCTTTCCTCGCGGGCAGGAAGCACACCAGCAGCGTGCGTTGCGTGATTCTACTGTGTTTTTTGCACTTGACTGGGTGGACAGTTGACCGGAAGAGAACTTCGATTCGCCCGGCCAGCAGGCGGGCGGCGTGCTTATCTTGTGTGACAACACTACAGAGCGAGTGGCTCTTCTAGGCGGGCAGCTGTATGACAACACTACAAGGTTTTTTTTCCTCGTGTAACATGCTATGGTCTCAATGCCCTTACGAGGTAGTGATGAGTTTCACTCGCTCTAAGCCCGGCCCGCGCGCGGTTAGGAAGATTGGCCGCAATCTGAGCGGTAC